GAGCTTTTCTTTTTCCATAGAAAAAAAGGTGTTCAAAAAGAGTTTCAGAAGATGTTGATCGTAAATGATAAAATTGGTTACAAAGAAAAATGAAGATGGATTCGTATTCACATACATAAGAATTATATATAAACAAGAATAATCTTTTATTCTTTTTTGAAACAATGGAACTTGATTTCTTTGGAGTTGGAATAATAAGACTATTCCAATTCTGATACTCATAGAGAAGGAAGCGTAATAAATGGAAAAAAGAGGCGTCTTTCAACCAGGAGCGAAGAGTTTGAACAACGATTTCTAGATGGATGGGGTAGGGTATTAGTATATCTGACACATAATTTAAATGTACAAAATTGTCTTCTAAAAACGGAAATAGTGAATGAATTGATCGTAAATTTTGAGATTTGCCTATTTCTTCTTTCCTTTCTAAGGAAGATACTAATCTTAGGGAAAAGGGAATTTCCCCAATAACTGCAAATCCCTCTGATATCATTTGCGAATCTAAAGTTTTGTTATGCCCCAACAATAGGTTTTGGTTTGACTCATTAGCAGAAATAAGCAAAGGATTCTGTTGAGACATTCGAGTAATTAAACGTTTCACCATTAGTGAACTGGATTTATTATCATAACCAAAATTTTCCACCAAAATGAATCTATTTAAAACATGATCATGAGCCAGTGCATAAATATACTCTTGAAAGATAAGCGGATATAGTAAGTCCTGTTTCAAAAATTTATCGAGTTCAAAATATCGTTGAAATTCCCCCATTTGAAATTAGATTTGAACCAAAGATAGGCATAAGATACTTCTTGGATTATCAAATGATACATAGTGCGATACGGTCAAAACGTAGTATAATAATAAAATAATATATACCTCGGAGACAGGTAAGCTCATCAACGGACTCTCCATCCTCTTTTTTTTTCATCTAATAGGTTTATGTTCGTTATAGGATAACAAGATGGTTAGAAATCTTTTATTTTTTAAACCCAATCGCTCTTTTGATTTTGGAAAGAATTGAATTATCTTTATCAATATACTGCTTCTTTTACACATTCCTCTCCAATGCATAAATGGAGAATATCAACATAGTTAGGATTCATAAAAAAAGGATAATCCACTCATAATAGGCATAGGAGAAGCCGTTCCCGCACCAGGCACTAATCCATTTTTAACGTCTATCTAATTAGATCGGGTAATCATTCAAAGTTAAGAACAGAAGCCGGTTGCTTTTTTGTTTCCCTATAATTAGAGCCAGAGGGCTCTATCCATTTATTCACTCGACCCAACTTTTAATTCATTTTGTTCCGCCCCGATCCAAGCCTTCAAACAAGTCTTTGTACCGATCCGGTAAGAATGCAATATTCTCAGAATTATCTATTGCTACGACATGCTATTTTTTCCATTCATTCCCTTTCAGGATCAGTCGTGGTCTTACAAACTCTACCGATGGTATGGACGAATCCCTTGCTTCATCCAAATGTGTAAACGATACTAGCCGCACTTAAAAGCCGAGTACTCTACCGTTGAGTTAGCAACCCAAAAATCTAAAAACAATAGGATGTGTAAATGTCAATACAGTAAAAAAATATAACTAAATTTGAGTGCCATTACACAATCAAAACATTTTATTTTAAACTAAGAATACAAAAAGAAATCTCAAAATTAAATCGCTTCTGAACTGAATATAAAAATGAAGAGATCAGATGCAAATATACTAAATTTGCATATAATTCGAATTTAGAATAGATATAAATGTACAAGTGAATCAACCTCCCGTTCTTTTTTTTCACTCCAATAAAAAATTATTGTATCACAGAGAATTCAACGAACCCATCAATTGAACGAAGTAAAATAAAAAACCGAACCTATGTCAAGAAAAGATTTATACTTATACACGATCAAATTATATTTGTTCGATACACTGTTGTCAATATAAATGTGAATACAAAAATGGAAATAATGAAAATATTCACTATAAGGACTGGTGTTGGATTGGCACTACATAGATGCAAAAAGGTGTAGATAGTAGATCAAGGAATAAAAAGTAGTAAAAAAAAAAAATCCGAGTTCTTCAATCAATATAAGTTGAGCGAATAAGCAAGTTTGATTCCGTGGTTATTATTATTTGTTAGTAGAGTTCCAATGAAAACCAGTCGATTGCAGATAATGTCATAATTTTAGATTTCGAGATCCAATTTCTTCATCTAGTCCCTCTATTTTGGGAATATCCCCCTTCGCTTTTTGTCGTTATATACCAATACCACTAGAACAGGGGATTCTATGGGAACAATACGAAAAGGCGGGGTTAGAGAAGTAGAGAAAAGCTTATACTCTTTATTTTCATTTTGTTTGATTAAAGGGAAGTTCCTTAAAAACCTCCGCCTTCTTTGAAATATCATGAACAGTTCCTGTAGGTTGAGCGCCTTTTTCAAGGAAATATAGAATAGCAGGAACGTTTGAATAAGTTTGATTCTTTATCGGATCATAAAAACCAACTTTCCGGAGATCTCTCCCCTCTCTTCGGGATCGAACATCAATTGCAACGATTCGATAGACGGCTCATTGGGATAGATTAAAATACCCCCCCTAGAAACGTATAAGAGGTTTTCTCCTCGTACGGCTCGAGAAAATTATGTCTATGTATAAAATTAGAGTGTCAAATAGATCCATAAAATCATCAAATCAATTAGACTATGATTAAAGATTTCAATTTGTTTCATTTAGAAATGTAAAACAAAAAATTGTACTCATAACTCAAGTGGGATAACTCTCAAATAGCTCACAATCCCTAAGCTATTTCATTTTTTGAGTGGTCTCTAGCCCCCTTCTTGTCTCGTTTATAATCTGTTTTATTCTTCATATTTAGTTGTTGAGACAATGAAAAATGGTGTTTCCTTGTTCCAGGATCCTTTATCTTTTGTTTGAATCATTGGGTTTAGACATTACTTCGGTGATCCTTAATCCTTATCAAAATGGCAGCAACATACCTTTTTTGTGATTTCGTTCTATCAAAGAATCATCAGAACGGTTGATTCACGCGTGTTCCACTTTTGATTGAAAAAGTTTTACCAAGTCCAACAAATTTGACTTTTTTTTAGATTTCGATTTGAAACTTTCTAAAATGGAATCCTTTCAATTTCTATATAGAAGCTATATTTACGAAGTTGTTCAAACTTATTAATTGACACTAACCCTAGACCCTTACCCTTGAGAAATGACTCAATAGAAATGACTCAATACTTTCTACTCGAGCTCCATCATGTAACTATAATAACCCCTTTTTTACATTACAACCCAAGAAAAAACTGATGAGTTCTAGTCGAGCAGAACAAAGGATGTCGAGTCAAGAGCACTTCTATTCGTAATAAAATGGTGGATTATTACATCCACAGCTGATCATGTCCTTCAAGTCGCACGTTGCTTTCTACCACATCGTTTCAAACGAAGTTTTACCATAACATTCCTCTAGTTTGGAACTAGTATTTAATTGATTCAATTATGGAATCATGAATAGTCATTAGTGCGATCGCTAAATAATAAGAAATCTGTACTTTTGTCCTTCTATATCGATAATAGAAATAGATATGAATGGGTAGTTAGTTTCTGAAAACGTCTCAGCACTAATTTTTAAATCCCATAGGTAGCAAATAAACGGAAGAAATAGAACTCTTAGACCCAAACAAAAAATGACAAAAAACTCGGTGCAAAGAAAACAGATCTGTTACATATGTAATTTACTTGATCGTTTGTTAATGAGATTCAGACAGATATGTATTTCAATTAAATATTAAAACGAAAATATATAGGATAGGGTACCGAAATTCACTTCAATAGGAATAGCAGAGAGGGATGGGCACAGGCATACAATGATAGTCTGTCCAACTTTTTTTATTCAAACTAGTGTGGTGTGGGGTCTATGTTCCTATCTGACCTAGATAACAAAACAACTAGATTAAGTAGATTAAGTTACATCTCTGTCTCATTCGAACGCAATTTAGTTTGATAAAACAATATTCTTCTCTGAATCAGATAAGTAAAAATGATAAACAAGAATCATATTATAGCCACTACTCCACTCTTAAATTCAAATTAAAGATCTTAAAGAGAGTCTTGTTCAAAAAAGCAAGAGTTTTACGGATATGATATAATGGGTGCTCTGGGACGGAAGGATTCGAACCTCCGAATAGCGGGACCAAAACCCGTTGCCTTACCACTTGGCCACGCCCCATTTAAATTCCAATTCTGCACTAATAAACACTAATATGAGTGTTGGTTTTTCGTCAATTCCAATGCAAATACATATCTATGCACTATATTGTTGATAGGATTTTGCTACGTGTAGATATATATAATATAGAATTAAACTGGACTTGATTGATCATTACATATAATTTAATTAAGATATTGTATTGTATAAACGTATGATTTCTTATATTCTCTTTTTAGAATTGAAGGCTTTTGATTGGGTGAATGGGTTGAAAGGATTTTTTGGTCTACTTTACTTTCTTCATTATTTTTTGCCTTATATCAATAAGATATCAATAACTCAATCAAAATACAATTATCTCCAAGAAAAAAATCTTTGTTATGCTTAATATTTTTTGCGGTATCTGTCTTAACTCTGCCCTTTATTTGAGTAGTTTTTTCTTGGCCAAATTACCCGAGGCCTACTCTTTTTTAAATCCAATTGTCGATTTTATGCCGGTCATACCTTTGCTGTTTTTTCTTTTAGCCTTTGTTTGGCAAGCTGCTGTAAGTTTTCGATGAAATTTTGAATTAAGTCTTAGAGTATGAACCTTTAGTTGAAACATTGAAATTCTTGAATCACCCCATTTCTTCATTATGACCTTTTTCTTTTCTCGTCAAAGATCTTATATAGGATACCCCACAATTCGGTATTGCGGGTATTTCAAAATAAAATTCAAATTTTACTAAAGAAAAACCCTGTCTAAAAATAAAAAAAGTACTTCCTTTCATGGTGTCAAAATATGATATGTGATATAAAAATGGATAATCTATTCTCTAAAAAAAAAAAAAAAAGATCTTGGAGATTGTGTAATGCTTACTCTCAAACTCTTCGTTTACACAGTAGTGATATTCTTTGTTTCTCTCTTCATCTTCGGATTCTTATCTAATGATCCAGGACGTAATCCTGGACGTGAAGAATAAGCATCAAATAATACTTTTACTTGATCGAAAGATAACTTAAATATCAAGCGATCCAGGGAAACGGAAAGAGAGGGATTCGAACCCTCGGTACGAATAACTCGTACAACGGATTAGCAATCCGACGCTTTAGTCCACTCAGCCATCTCTCCCAATTGAAAACGGATAATAACTATGTTACATTACATATAAAGTAAGGATTGAAATTATCTCTTTATCCTTATTAAAATTTAAATCGACTTATATCTTAAAAAGATAGTATAGTTTAGTCTAATTAATATCTCTATTTAATTCTAATTAAATTAGAATAAAAATAAAAGTTCTATAATTTATATAATTATATATATATCACGTTTATCAGCAATTCCAACTCTAAAGTACGGGCTCGCAAAATTATTTTATGATAAAAAAAAAAGAATACCTCGTTATTTTTGTCGGATAAGGGCTTTTCCATGGCCTGGCCGGGTCAGTACCTAGCCGGGCCTTTTTTTGTTCCACTGAATCATAATCATAGATAATTAGCTGAATTAAAAAATGTTATTGAAGCAACAACAATAATAAATCTTAAATTATAAGGAGGATTCTTTCTATTCCTATGATAGGGAATTCAAGTATCATTTCTGATTTTTGATTATTTTTTTTTTTAGCACCCTTTTCTTAATCGCATTAAGTACCCAACAAAACACGTCAACACTTCATTTTTAATAATTCTTGTCTGATCCTGTATTGATTACATCCGATTCGACAAAAGATCCATTTATAGATAATAATCGCATTGTAGCGGGTATAGTTTAGTGGTAAAAGTGTGATTCGTTCTATATAACCCCTTACATAGTTAAGGGGTCCTTCGGTTTTCTTCATATTCCGAAAAAAAAAACTTTATTTCTTAAAAGGATTTAATTCTTTACCTCTCAATGACAGATTCGAGGAAGAATATACATTCTCGTGCTTTTTATATTTTATACAAGGATCAATTAGCAATTGAAAAATTGGATTATGAAATTACGAAACATAATTTTTTTTTGGATCACTACTTCCAATTGAATGAGTAAAAGGATCTATGGATGAAGAAAGCTTTTTTCTAATCGTAACTAAATCTTCAATTTTAGATTTGTTTATAGATTATAGAGGGGAGATTGAAGCAAAATAGCTATTAAACGATGGCTTTGGTTTACTAGAGACATCGATATATTGTTTAGCTCGGTGGAAAGAAAATTCTTTTCCTCAGGATTCGTTCAAATAGAAATAGAGAACGAAGTAACTAGAAAGAGTGTTATAATCCTCCTCTTCTAGAGGGATCATCTAGAAAGCGAGTAGTTTAAAATGTATTCAGACAGTAAAGGCTGACATAGATGTTATGGGTCAATTTTTTTTTCAGTTACGTCTTAAATCGGGGAAATTATCCATCTACCATAAAGGAGCCGAATGAAATAAAAGTTTCATGTTCGGTTTTGAATTAGAGACGTTAAAAATGATGAATCGACGTCGACTATAACCCCTAGCCTTCCAAGCTAACGATGCGGGTTCGATTCCCGCTACCCGCTTTCTCTTTTTATTATTTTTAAAATTCAATTCATAATTTCACCTTAATCTATCATTGAATTGAATACGTAATTGCCGAAATTTGCTCACATACAATCCGCTATTTATTTTTTTTTACGAACAAGAGATTCGAAGTAAAAAATACGAAAACAAATAGGAATGAAAGGCGTCCATTGTCTAATGGATAGGACATAGGTCTTCTAAACCTTTGGTATAGGTTCAAATCCTATTGGACGCAATTTTTTTCCATATATATAAATATATAATATATATTTTTTTGATTTCTATATTTCTATGTCAAGAAATATTTTTTGAATAATTTTCATTGAATCCGAGATACTTATATTTTATTTAATATATGAAATTATTTAATATTAAAATATTCGAAAATTAAAATAATATCTAATTAATCTAAAAAAAAATCACCTTTTTTTTTCATTTTAAATTTTGAAAAATATAAAAGATATAAGAGTGATCCATTTTTTATGCTTGTTCCTGAAGTAGAAAGCGTTCCATCTGTTCCTGAATAGCTTCTTTCAAAATGGCTTCCGCTTCCTCGGTAAATTTCTTGGTAGAAGATATTATTTCGTGAAGCTGAGGTTTATTCGTTTTTAAAAAAGTACGCAACTCAACAAGAAATTTCCTTACCTGTCCAATCTCTAATGAATCGAGATAGCCATTTGTTCCGGTATAAATAGTCATTATCTGTTCTTCTACCGTAAGAGGGGCTGATTGGGATTGCTTAAGCAATTCCCGTAATCGTTGACCTCTTGCCAATTGATTCTGAGTAG